TCCTATCCAGTTCGAACTCTACACGGAGTATTAGGAATCAAAATTTGGATATTTGTAGACAAAGAAAAATAAGACTTTACGTGTCTTTAGAGTCTACCCATTGATGGAAATGAACCAAACCAAGAACGAACTCTTTGTATGTTCAATCAAAATAAAAATGAGAAATTCCACAATTCTATAGGGTTGAATAAAAATTCGATTTATTTTTTTATATAATTGCTATGCTTAGTGTGTGACTCGTTGGTTTTTTTAGGGCTAGGATTCAAACCAATGGACCGTCCTGTAGTATAAACTAATAACTATAGCACTAATAACCAACTCATTGCTTCGCATTATCTGAATCCAAAGAACCAGTCAAGATATAATATATTGATCATATCGTTGTAGCAACTGAAATGTTTTTTTCCAGAAAGACAAAAACCCAATTTGATTATTGGTTGTGAAGTTATATGTTGTGAAGAAAAATAGAAAAACATGCGGATAAATGGAAGGATGAGAGAAAGAGAGAAATAAAATATCAACGATATAGAATTCCAATATGTAAGGATGTAAGGTCTGTGAGTCATCTCATAAACAACAGTGTAATACAGCATCAATAATGATTCATCCATAATTATATGAATCAGCTGATAGAACAAAAAAATAAAGAGCTTCGAGCCAATAAAAACTGAGAAAATTGACTTAAGAAAAAATTTAATTACGGACTCCGTTGGAGAATTCAGACCTAACCATTAATCGAGAAGCAATGGAAACGACGGAACCCGTGAATAAAGAAGATTCTATTGGAAATGAATCTTAATGATTTGTTGGGTGGGATGGCGGAACGAGCCCGGGAACTAAACTAGTCTTTTATTCGGAGAGGTCATGAACTAACCCTACAACTGAACTAGATATTGAAAGAGTAAATATTCGCCCGCGAAAGTTTGATTTTATTGGATTGATTAATTTTGATCGACCCGATATAGTAAAAGGCAAAAGAAAATAAAGATTTTTATAATGATAAAAAAATAGATTAAAAAATAGATTAAGATTAATTAGATGAAATTTAGAAATTTCAAAGAATACTATGCTTCAGTATATTATTCATTAAATCCCTGTATATCTTGATAAAATCTTTTTTAGTCCTTTCATTCGTGAGGAGCTGGATGAGAAGAAACTCTCATGTCCAGTTCTGTAGTAGAGATGGAATTGAGAAAGAACCGTCAATTATAACCCCAAAAGAACAAGATTCCGTAAACAACATAGAGGAAGAATGAAAGGAATATCTTATCGAGGTAATCATATTTGTTTCGGCAGATATGCTCTTCAAGCACTTGAACCCGCTTGGATCACATCTAGACAAATCGAAGCAGGGCGCCGAGCAATGACACGAAATGTACGGCGTGATGGAAAAATATGGGTACGCGTATTTCCAGACAAACCCGTTACAGTAAGACCCACAGAAACCCGTATGGGGTCCGGCAAAGGGTCCCCCGAATGTTGGGTAGCCGTCGTTAAACCGGGTAGAATACTTTATGAAATGAGTGGAGTCGCTGAAAATATCGCTCGAAAGGCTATTGAAATAGCGACGTCCAAAATGCCTATAAGAACTCAATTCATTATTTCTGGATAGGAAATGTCGAACCAAGGGAAATAAATCTTGGGTATAAAAAAATGCGGGTTTATTTTTTTTACTTCGACCTTTCAGTGCTTTACTTTAAATTAAACATTAAAAAAACCGATTCAAAAAACGATATGATTCAACCTCAAACCCATTTGAATGTAGCGGACAATAGCGGTGCCCAAGAATTGATGTGTATTCGAATCATAGGAGCCAGTAATCGTAGATATGCTCATATTGGTGACGTTATTGTTGCTGTGATCAAAGAAGCAGTACCAAATATGCCTCTAGAAAGATCCGAAGTGATCAGAGCTGTAATTGTACGTACCTGTAAAGAACTCAGACGGGATAACGGTATGATAATACGTTATGATGACAATGCTGCAGTTGTCATTGATCAAGAAGGAAATCCAAGGGGAACTCGAGTTTTTGGTGCGATCGCCCGAGAATTGAGACAGTTGAATTTTACTAAAATTGTTTCATTAGCGCCTGAAGTATTATAAGATGAGACCGCGCTATATCCATAGTATTAAAATACAATAGATAAATACAAATTTAGTAGAGTGTGTCTCACGCATATACTTTTAATAATTTTCATAAAAAAAAACATGTTGATTATATCAAAATTCGAAAGCAACAAAATTTGGAGTTTATCATGGGCAAGGACACTATTGCTGACATAATAACTTATATACGAAATGCTGATATGAATCGAAAAGGAACGGTTCAAATAGCATATACTAACATCGCCGAAAACATTGTTAAAATACTTTTGCGAGAGGGTTTTATAGAAAACGTCAGGAAATTCGTGGAAAACAAAAAAGAGTTTTTGGGTTTAACCCTACGACATAGAAGGAATAGGAAAGGACCGTATAGACCCATTTTCAATTTAAAACGAATCAGTCGCCCCGGTCTACGAATCTATTTTAACTATGAACGAATTCCTAGAATTTTAGATGGGATGGGGATTGTAATTCTCTCTACTTCTCGGGGTATAATGACAGACCGAGCGGCTCGACTAGAAAGAATCGGCGGAGAAATTTTGTGTTATATATGGTAATTATTCTTCTATCCGAATTGTATTTGAAGCTTCCTTTTGTGTTGTGAAAAAAGATAGACTACACAAAAGGATTTGAGTGAGTAGGTTATTTTTCAACACTTCTTTCATGGGGATACAATTCCCGCTTCAAAAATTTCAAGAAACTTCTTTTCTTCCAATAAGTCATTTAAGGCATAACAATTATGAAAATAAGGGCTTCCGTTCGGAAAATTTGTGAAAAATGTCGACTGATCCGCAGGAGGGGACGGATTATAGTAATTTGTTCCAACCCGAGACATAAACAAAGACAAGGATAATCTTTTGAAAAGGGACTCTAGAAAGGAACCGATGAACAAATAAAAAAAAAAAGATCGGTTTTGACATGAAATGGATATATCCATATATCTCTGACTTATATTTATGAAAAAATGATCAAATATGGCAAAATCTACACCAAGAAGTGGTTCACGTCGGGCTGGACGGATTGGTTTGCGTAAAAGTGGACGTCGAATACCAAAGGGCATTATTCATGTTCAAGCAAGTTTCAACAACACCATTGTGACTGTTACGGATGTACGGGGTCGGGTAATTTCTTGGTCCTCGGCCGGTACTTGTGGATTCAGGGGTACAAGAAGAGGTACGCCCTTTGCTGCTCAAACTGCAGCAGGAAGTGCTATTCGAGCAGTAGCGGATCAAGGTATGCAACGAGCAGAAGTCATGATAAAAGGTCCTGGTCTGGGAAGAGATGCAGCATTACGAGCTATTCGTAGAAGCGGTATCCTTTTAAATTTCGTACGGGATGTAACCCCTATGCCACATAATGGTTGCAGACCCCCTAAAAAAAGACGGGTGTAGAAATAGAAGAGATTTCAAGAGAAATAAATGACTCAACGCAACGATCTGACAAATAATATTACTATGGTTCGAGAGAAAGTAAAAGTATCTACTCGTACACTACAGTGGAAGTGTGTTGAATCAAGAGCAGACAGTAAGCGTCTTTCTTATGGACGCTTTATTTTGTCTCCACTTATGAAAGGTCAAGCCGACACAATAGGCAGTGCGATGCGAAGAGTTTTGCTTGGAGAAATAGAAGGAACGTGTATTACACGCGCAAAATCTGAGAAAATCCCACACGAATATTCTACCATAGTGGGTATTCAAGAATCGGTACATGAAATTTTAATGAATTTGAAAGAAATTGTATTGAGAAGTAATCTTTATGGAACTTGTGACGCCCTTATTTGTGTCAAAGGTCCCGGATATGTAACTGCTCAAGACATCCTCTTGCCACCTTCTGTGGAAATCGTTGATAAGACGCAGCACATAGCTAGCCTAACAGAACCAATTGATTTTTGTATTGGATTACAAATCGAGCGGGGTCGAGGGTATAATATAAAAACGCCAAATAACTTTCAAGACGGAAATTGTTATCCTATAGGTGCTGTATTCATGCCTGTTCGAAATGCGAATCATAGTATTCAATCTTATGGAAATGGCAATGAAAAACAAGAGATCCTTTTTATAGAAATATGGACAAACGGGAGTTTAACTCCTAACGAAGCACTTCATGAAGCCTCCCGGAGTTTGATTGATTTATTTATTCCCTTTCTCCAAGCAGCAGACGAAAACTTACATTTAGAGAACAATCAATACAAGGTTACTTTACCCTTTTTTACTTTTCATAATAGATTGGCTAAACTAAGGAAAAAGAAAAAAGAAATCGCATTGAAATCGATTTTTATTGACCAATCAGAATTGTCTCCTAGGATCTATAATTGTCTCAAAAAGTCCAATATACATAAATTATTCGACCTTTTGAATAAAAGTCAGGAAGACCTTATCAAAATTGAACACTTTTGCCTAGAAGATGTAAAGCAGATAATGGGCATTCTATAAAAGAAATAGAAAAGCATTTCACAATTGATTTACCGAAAAGAAAAATTAAAAAAATTTTTAATCAATTGAATTTATTGCAATTTTTCTATTCTTTAGAAAAAAAAAAATAGAAAAAATGAAAAGGCTTTGCACCTTTAGACCAATCTATATGTTCCGACTAGAATTAAATTGAATAGAAGTATCTAAGGAGAATTCACTTTGACTTTGAAGTGACTACTCCCTAGATACATACGTCATGATATTTTACAATTGAATCGATTTAAAAAAGACCTAAAGTTAGGGATTTTTCAATAGGTAATGTTGCTCCAATACCCAAGCACAAGGCCACTGCGGTCCCAATCAAAAAAACGGTTGTCGCTACTGGACGGCGAAATGGATTTTGGAATTTATTAACATTTTCCAAAAAGGGTACTGTTAATAATCCCGCAGGTACTGAAACCATTAAAAGAACACCCAACAGCTTAT